ATTCCTCAATGTCCCGACTATTCACGGAACGTGAGAAGCCGATGAATAATCATCGGCTTCCGGAAGAAATCGAAGAATTTCTTGGGAATCCTACAAGATCAATCCGTTCTTTTTTCTCTGACAGGTGGTCAGAACTTCATCTGGGTTCGAATCCTACTGAGGGGTCCACTAGAGATCAGAAATTGTTGAAAAAACAACAAGATTTTTCTTTTGTCCCTTCCAGGAGATCGGAAAATAAAGAAATGGTTGATATATTCCAGATAATTACGTATTTACAAAATACCGTCTCAATTCATCCTATTTTATCAGATCCGGGATGTGATATGGTTCCGAAGGATGAACCGGATATGGACAGTTCCAATAAGATTTCATTCTTAAACCAAAATTCATTTTTTTATTTATTTCATCTATTCCATGACCGGAACAGGGGAGGATACACGTTGCACCACGATTTTGAATCCGAAGAGAAATTTCAAGAAATGGCAGATCTATTAACTCTATCAATAACCGAGCCGGATCTGGTGTATCATAAGGGATTGGCCTTTTCTATTGATTCCTACAGATTGGATCAAAAAAAATTCTTGAATGAGGTATTCAACTCCAGGGATGAATCGAAAAAGAAATCTTTATTGGTTCTACCTCCTATTTTTTATGAAGAGAATGAATCTTTTTATCAAAGGATCAGAAAAAAATGGGTCCAGATCTCCTGCGGGAATGCTTTGGAAGATCCAAAACCAAAAATAGTGGTATTTGCTAGCAACAACATAATGAAGGCAGTCAATCAATATAGATTGATCCAAAATCTGATTCAAATCCAATATAGCACCCATGGGTACATAAGAAATGTATCGAATCAATTCTTTAATAGATCCGATCGCAACTTCGAATATGGAATTCAAAGGGATCAAATAGGAAATGATACTCTGAATCATAGAACTATAATGAAATATACGATCAACCAACATTTATCGAATTTGAAAACGAGTCAGAAGAAATGGTTCGATCCTCTTATTTCTCGAACCGAGAGATCCATGAATCGGGATCCTGATGCATATAGATACAAATGGTCCAAGGGGAGCAAGAATTTACAGGAACATTTGGAACATTTCGTTGCTGAGCAGAAGAGCCTTTTTCAAGTAGTGTTCGATCGATTACGTATTAATCAATATTCGATTGATTGGTCCGAGGTTATCGACAAACAAAATTTTTCTAAGTCACTTCGTTTCTTTTTGTCCAAGTCGCTTCTCTTTTCGTCCAAGTCGCTTCTCTTTTTGTCTAAGTCACTTCCTTTTTTCTTTGTGAGTATCGGGAATATCCCCATTCATAGGTCCGAGATCCACATTTATGAATTGAAAGGTCCGAATGATCAACTCTGCAATCAGTTGTTAGAATCAATAGGTGTTCAAATTGTTCATTTGAATAAATGGAAATCCTTCTTATTGGATGATCATGATACTTCCCAAAAATCGAAATTCTTGATCAATGGAGGAAGAATATCACCATTTTTGTTCAATAAGATACCAAAGTGGATGATTGAATCATTCCATACCCGAAATAATCGCAGGAAATCTTTTGATAACGCGGATTCCTATTTCTCAATGATATCCCACGATCGAGACAATTGGCTGAATCCCGCGAAACCATTTCATAGAAGTTCATTGATATCTTCTTTTTATAAAGCAAATCGACTTCGATTCTTGAATAATCCACATCACTTCTGGTTCTATTGTAACAAAAGATTCCCTTTTTATGTGGAAAAGGCCCGTATCAATAAGTATGATCTTACGTATGGACAATTCCTCAATATCTTGTTCATTCGCAAGAAAATATTTTCTTTGTGCGTCGGTAAAGGTAAAAAAAAACATGTTTTTGGGGAGAGAGATACTATTTCACCAATCGAGTCACAGGTATCTAACATATTCATACCTAATGATTTTCCACAAAGTGGTGACGAAACATATAACTTGTACAAATCTTTCCATTTTCCAATTCGATCCGCTCCATTCGTTCGTAGAGCTCTTTACTCGATCGCAGACATTTCTGGAACACCTCTAACAGAGGGACAAATTGTTAATTTTGAAAGAACTTATTGTCAACCTCTTTCAGATATGAATCCATCTGATTCAGAAGGGAAGAACTTGCATCAGTATTTCAATTTCAATTCAAACATGGGGTTGATTCACACTCCATATTCTGAGAAATATTTACCATCCGAAAAGAGAAAAAAACGGAGTCTTTGTCTAAAGAAATGCGTTGAGAAACGGCAGATGTATAGAACCTTTCAACGAGATAGTGCTTTTTCAAATCTCTCCAAATTGAATCTGTTCCAAACATATATGCCATGGTTCCTTACTTCGGCAGGGTGCAAATATCTAAATTTCACCCTTTTAGATACTTTTTCAGACCTATTGCCGATACTAAGTATCAGTCAAAAATGGGTATCCATTTTTCATGATATTATGCATGGATCAGATATATCATGGCCAATTCCTCAGAAAAAATTGTGGGCGATTCTTCCACAATGGAATCTGATAAGTGAGATTTCGAGTAAGTTTTTACATGATCTTCTTCTGTCTGAAGAAACGATTCGTCGACATAATGAGTCACCCGTTCCATTGATATGGGCACATCTGAGATCACCAAATGCTCGGGAGTTACTCTATTCAATCCTTTTCTTTCTTCTTGTTGCTGGATATCTAGTTCGTACACATCTTCTCTTTGTTTCCCGAGCCTCTAGTGAGTTACAGACAGAGTTCGAAAAGATCAAATCTTTGATGATTCCATCATACATGATTGAGTTGCGAAAACTTCTGGATGGGTATCCTACATCTGAACGGAATTCTTTCTGGTTAAAGAACCTCTTTCTAGTTGCTCTGAAACAATTCGGAGATTCTCTAGAAGAAATACGGGGTTCTGCTTCTGGCGGCAACATGCTATTGGGCGGTGGTCCCGCTTATGGGGTCAAATCAATACGTTCTAAGAAGAAATATTGGAATATAAATCTCGTCGATATTATGGATCTCATAAGTATCATACCAAATCCCATCAATCGAATCACTTTTTCGAGAAATACGGGACATCTAAGTCGTACAAGTAAAGAGATCTATTCATTGATACGAAAAAGAAAAAACGTGAACGGTGATTGGATTGATGATAAAATAGAATCCTGGGTTGCGAACAGTGATTCGATTGATGATGAAGAAAGAGAATTCTTGGTTCAGTTTTCCGCCTTAACGACAGAAAAAAGGATTGATCAAATTCTATTGAGTCTGACTCATAGTGATCATTTATCAAAGAATGATTCTGGTTATCAAATGATTGAACAACCGGGATCAGTTTACTTACGATACTTAGTTGACATTCATAAAAAGAATCTAATGAATTATGAGTTCAATAGATCCTGTTTAGCAGAAAGACGGATATTCCTTGCTCATTCTCAGACAATCACTTATTCACAAACCTCGTGTGGGGCTAATAGTTTTCATTTCCCATCTCCTGGAAAACCCTTTTCGCTCCGCTTAGCTCTATCCCCCTCTAGGGGTATTTTAGTGATAGGTTCTATAGGAACTGGACGATCCTATTTGGTCAAATACCTAGCGACAAACTCCTATGTTCCTTTCATTACGGTATTTCCAAACAAGTTCCTGGATGACAAGCCCAAAGGTTATCTTATTGATGATATCGATATTGATGATAGTGACGATATTGATGATAGTGACGATATTGATGATAGTGACGATATCGATGATGACCTTGATACGGAGCTGCTAACTATGACGAATGCGCTAACTATGTATATGACGCCGAAAATAGACCGATTTGATATTACCCTTCCATTCGAATTAGCAAAAGTGATGTCTCCTTGCATAATATGGATTCCAAACATTCATGATCTGTATGTGAATGAGTCGAATTACTTATCCCTCGGTCTATTAGTGAACCATCTCTCCAGGGATTGTGAAAGATGCTCCACTCGAAATATTCTTGTTATTGCTTCGACTCATATTCCCCAAAAAGTGGATCCTGCTCTAATAGCTCCGAATAAATCAAATACATGCATTAAGATACGAAGGCTTCTTATTCCACAACAACGAAAGCACTTTTTCACTCTTTCCTATACTAGGGGATTTTACTTGGAAAAGAAAATGTTCCATACTAATGGATTCGGGTCCATAACCATGGGTTCCAATGCACGAGATCTTGTAGCACTTACCAATGAGGCCCTATCAATTAGTATTACACAGAAGAAATCCATTATAGACACTAATACAATTCGATCCGCTCTTCATAAACAAACTTGGGATTTGCGATCCCAGGTACGATCGGTTCAGGATCATGGGATCCTTTTCTATCAGATAGGAAGGGCTATTGCACAAAATGTACTTCTAAGCAATTGCCCCATAGATCCTATATCTATCTATATGAAGAAGAAATCATGTAAGGAAGGGGATTCTTATTTGTACAAATGGTACTTCGAGCTTGGAACGAGCATGAAGAAATTAACGATCCTTCTTTATCTTTTGAGTTGTTCTGCCGGATCGGTCGCTCAAGATCTGTGGTCTCCACCCGGACCCGATGAAAAAAACGGGATCACTTCTTATGGATTCGTTGAGAATGATTCTGATCTAGTTCATGGCCTATTAGAAGTAGAAGGCGTTCTGGTGGGATCCTCACCGACAGAAAAAGATTGCAGTCAGTTTTATAAGGATCGAGTGACATTGCTTCTTCGGTCCGAACCAAGGAATCCTTTCGATATGATGCAAAATGGATCTTATTCTATCGTTGATCAGAGATTTCTATATGAAAAATACGAATTGGAGTTTGAAGAAGGGGGAGGAGAAGGAGCCCTCGACCCGCAACAGCTCGAGGAGGATTTATTCAATCACATAGTTTGGGCTCCTAGAATATGGCACCCTTGTGGCAATCTATTTGATTGTATCGAAAGGCCTAATGAATTGGGATTTCCCTATTGGGCCAGGTCATTTCGGGGCAAGCGGATC